GCTAGCGTAGCTTAATACAAAGCATAACACTGAAGATGTTAAGATGGGTTTTAAAAGACTCCGCATGCACAAAGGCATGGTCCCGGCCTTACCATCAGCTCTAGCCCGATTTACACATGCAAGTCTCCGCAGCCCAGTGAATATACCCTCAATCTCCCACCCGGAGACAAGGAGTAGGCATCAGGCACACACATTTTAGCCCAAAACGCCCAGCTAAGCCACACCCCCAAGGGAATTCAGCAGTGATAAACATTAAGCCATAAGTGAAAACTTGACTCAGTTAGCACTAAGAGGGCCGGTAAAACTCGTGCCAGCCACCGCGGTTAGACGAGAGGCCCTAGTTGATAATTTAACGGCGTAAAGGGTGGTTAGGAGTAACAAATTTTTTTAAAGCCAAATGGCCCCTTGGCCGTCATACGCTTCTAGGCGTCCGAAGCCCTACACATGAAAGTAGCTCTAATACACATCCGACCCCACGAAAGCTAAGAAACAAACTGGGATTAGATACCCCACTATGCTTAGCCGTAAACTTAGACATTCAAATACAATAAATGTCCGCCAGGGTACTACGAGCACTAGCTTAAAACCCAAAGGACCTGACGGTGTCTCAGATCCATCTAGAGGAGCCTGTTCTAAAACCGATAACCCCCGTTCAACCTCACCACTTCTAGCTATAACAGCCTATATACCGCCGTCGTCAGCTTACCCTGTGAAGGAAAAAAAGTAAGCAGAATGGGTACAACCCAGAACGTCAGGTCGAGGTGTAGCGCATGAAGTGGGAAGAAATGGGCTACATTTTCTACCACAGAATACTACGAATATGCACTATGAAACAGTACTTAAAGGAGGATTTAACAGTAAGAGGGAAATAGAGTGTCCCCCTGAACCCGGCTCTGAGACGCGTACACACCGCCCGTCACTCTCCCCACTAAAATGCACCACTAAATACTTAATACAATAGCAATAACAAGGGGAGGCAAGTCGTAACACGGTAAGTGTACCGGAAGGTGCACTTGGACCAAATCCAGGGCGTGGCTGAGTTAGTTAAGCATCTCACTTACACCGAGAAGACATCCATGCAAACTGGGTCGCCCTGAACTAAACAGCTAGCTTAACTACAACATAATTTAACAATATAAATAAAACACAAAACTTTCATCATAAACTAAACCATTCTTTTACCTTAGTATGGGAGACAGAAAAGGTTACACACAAAGCAATAGAAACAGTACCGCAAGGGAAAGCTGAAAGAGAAATGAAATAACCCATATAAGTACTAAAAAGCAAAGATTAAATCTTGTACCTTTTGCATCATGATTTAGCTAGTTTACGCAAGCAAAGAGACCTTTAGTTTGAAGCCCCGAAACCAGGTGAGCTACCCCGAGACAGCCTATTATAGGGCCAACCCGTCTCTGTGGCAAAAGAGTGGGAAGAACTCCGGGTAGAAGTGACAGACCTACCGAACCTGGTGATAGCTGGTTGCCTAAAAAATGGATAGAAGTTCAGCCTCATTTCACCTCAAATCAAAAATATTAAAAAGATTAAAAGAGTAAAACATGAGAGTTAGTTAAAAGGGGTACAGCCCATTTAACCAAGGATACAACCTTAACAGGTGGATAAAGATCATAATATATCAAAACAGGCTGTTCTAGTGGGCCTAAAAGCAGCCACCTAAACAGAAAGCGTTAAAGCTCAGACAGATAAAAGTTTATTATCCTGATAATAAATCTTACTCCCCTAACTTTATTAGGCCAATCCATGTTTCAACATGGAAGAGATTATGCTAAAATGAGTAACAAGAAGGCCAGCCCTTCTCCACAGCACAAGTGTACACCAAACCGGACCAACCATTGGCAATTAACGAACTCAATTAAAGAGAGTATTATGCACTATAACAAAATCAAGAAAACCCCACAGCAAAATATCGTTAACCCCACACTGGAGTGCCTTAAAGGAAAGACTAAAAGAAATGGAAGGAACTCGGCAAACACCAGCCTCGCCTGTTTACCAAAAACATCGCCTCTTGCAACAAAACCAAGTATAAGAGGTCCAGCCTGCCCAGTGACCACAAGTTTAACGGCCGCGGTATTTTGACCGTGCAAAGGTAGCGCAATCACTTGTCTTTTAAATAAAGACCTGTATGAATGGCTAAACGAGGGCTTAACTGTCTCCCATTTCCAGTCAGTGAAATTGATTTATCCGTGCAGAAGCGGGTATAAAAATACAAGACGAGAAGACCCTTTGGAGCTTAAGGTACAAAACTCAACCACGTCAAGCAACTCAATAAAAAGAAGATTAAACCTTGTGGCAATTGAGACCCTACCTTCGGTTGGGGTGACCACGGAGGAAAACAAAGCCTCCAAGTGGATTAGGGCCAACCCCCTAAAACTAAGAGAGACATCTCCAAGCAACAGAACATCTGACCATACATGATCCGGCTAACCCAGCCGATCAACGAACCAAGTTACCCTAGGGATAACAGCGCAATCCCCTCCCAGAGTCCATATCGACGAGGGGGTTTACGACCTCGATGTTGGATCAGGACATCCTAATGGTGCAGCCGCTATTAAGGGTTCGTTTGTTCAACGATTAAAGTCCTACGTGATCTGAGTTCAGACCGGAGCAATCCAGGTCAGTTTCTATCTGTACTGCTACTTTTCCTAGTACGAAAGGACCGGAAAAGAAGGGCCCATGCCTAAAGCACGCCCTACCCCTAATTTATGAAGACAAATAAATATAAATAAGGGGGAGCAAAACCAAACAGCCTAAATAAGGCTAATATTGGGGTGGCAGAGCATGGTAGATTGCAAAAGGTCTAAGCCCTTTAAACAGGGGTTCAAATCCTCTCCCCAATTTATGCTAAACACCTTAATTACCTACTTAATTAATCCTTTAGCCTACATTGTACCAGTCCTCCTAGCAGTAGCTTTCCTTACTTTAATTGAACGAAAAGTATTAGGATATATACAACTACGAAAAGGACCAAACGTAGTAGGACCATATGGACTACTTCAACCAATCGCTGACGGAGTTAAACTATTTATTAAAGAACCAGTCCGCCCATCTACATCATCACCATTCCTATTTTTAGCCGCCCCAACACTTGCACTAACCCTGGCCATAGCCTTATGAGCCCCAATACCAATACCACACCCAGTAGCAGACTTAAACCTAGGAGTTCTATTTATCCTAGCCATATCAAGTCTAGCCGTGTATTCTATTCTTGGATCAGGGTGAGCATCAAATTCAAAATATGCATTAATTGGAGCCCTACGGGCCGTAGCCCAAACAATTTCGTATGAAGTTAGCCTAGGATTAATTCTCCTCTCAGTAATTATTTTCTCAGGGGGATATACACTACAGACATTCAATATTACCCAAGAAAATATCTGATTAATAATCCCCGCTTGACCATTAGCAGCAATATGGTACATCTCAACACTGGCAGAAACCAACCGGGCACCATTTGACCTAACAGAAGGTGAATCAGAACTAGTATCTGGGTTTAACGTAGAGTATGCAGGAGGACCATTCGCACTGTTTTTCCTAGCCGAATACGCTAATATTTTACTTATAAACACACTCTCAGCCGTCCTATTTTTAGGGGCCTCACATATACCAAACATTCCAGAACTCACAACAATTAACCTAATAACAAAAGCTGCACTTCTATCCGTCCTATTTTTATGAGTCCGGGCATCTTACCCACGATTCCGATATGATCAACTAATACACTTAGTATGAAAAAACTTCCTACCATTAACCCTAGCCCTAGTACTTTGACACACCGCCCTACCAATTGCACTAGCAGGACTCCCCCCACAATTATAAACAAATAATAAAGGAACTGTGCCCGAGCATCTAGGAATCACTTTGATAGAGTGACTTACGGGGGTTAAAATCCCCTCAGTTCCTTAGAAAAAAGGGAATTGAACCCATACTCAGGAGATCAAAACTCCTAGTGCTTCCTTTACACCACTTTCTAAGACAAGGTCAGCTAAAAAAGCTTTCGGGCCCATACCCCGAACATGACGGTTAAAATCCATCCCTTGTCAATGAGCCCATACGTCCTCACCATTCTATTATCCAGCTTAGGGCTAGGAACCACCATAACATTTGCCAGCTCCCATTGATTATTAGCCTGAATAGGCTTAGAAATTAACACTTTAGCAATTATTCCGCTAATAGCACAACACCACCATCCGCGATCAACTGAGGCAACAACAAAATATTTTTTAACACAAGCCACCGCAGCAGCAATAATTCTATTTGCAAGCACAACAAACGCCTGAACTACAGGAGAATGAGGAATTGACAACCTATCAAACCCCCTCGCCACTACAATATTTACAACCGCCTTAGCACTAAAAATTGGCCTCGCACCAATACACTTCTGAATACCAGAAGTAATACAAGGATTAGATTTAACAACAGGTTTAATCCTATCCACCTGACAAAAGCTAGCCCCACTAGCATTAATTATCCAAACAGCACAAACCATTAACCCTGAGTTATTGACAATAATAGGAATCCTATCTACCCTAATCGGCGGCTGAGGAGGATTAAACCAAACCCAACTACGAAAAATCCTAGCATACTCATCAATCGCACATATAGGATGAATAATTATTATTATCCAGTATGCCCAACAACTAACCCTAATTGCCCTAGGAATATACATTATTATAACTTCCGCAGCATTCCTAACGTTTAAAACTGCCATATCAACCAAAACCTCCACACTAGCAACAACTTGACCAAAAACCCCAACACTTACATCACTAGCTGCTTTAGTATTATTATCACTAGGGGGACTTCCACCTCTTACAGGATTTATACCAAAATGACTGATTCTGCAAGAATTAACCAAACAAGACATACCACTTATAGCCACAACAATAGCCCTAACCGCCTTAATTAGCTTGTATTTCTACCTCCGACTGTGCTATGTAATAACACTAACAATCTCCCCCAACACAACCATCTCATCAACCGCATGACGGACTCAAACCACCCAAACCTCCTTACCACTAGCACTATTTATTACTACTGCTCTAGGGTTATTACCAATAACCCCCACCATTTTAACACTACTTACCTAGGGATTTAGGATAATATTAGACCAAAAGCCTTCAAAGCTCTAAGTAGAAGTGAAAATCTTCTAATCCCTGATAGGACCTGCAAGATATTAACCCACATCTCCTGACTGCAAATCAGGTGCTTTTATTAAGCTAAGGCCCTACTAGGTGGGAAGGCCTCGATCCTACAAACTCTTAGTTAACAGCTAAGCGCTCAAGCCAGCGAGCATCCACCTACTTTCCCCGCCGTTTCAAAAAAAGGCGGGAAAAGCCCCGGCAAAGTATTAATCTGCGACTTCGGATTTGCAATCCAATATGTTCTACACCACGAAGCTGATAGAGAAAGGACTTGAACCTTCATACTCGGGGCTACAACCCGACGCCTTACATTCGGCCACCCTACCTGTGGCAATCACACGATGATTCTTCTCTACTAATCATAAAGACATTGGTACCCTCTATCTTGTATTTGGTGCCTGAGCCGGGATAGTGGGAACCGCCCTTAGTCTCCTAATCCGAGCGGAACTTAGCCAACCCGGGTCACTTTTAGGTGACGACCAAATTTACAATGTTATTGTAACTGCCCACGCCTTTGTAATAATTTTCTTTATAGTTATACCAGTACTAATTGGAGGATTTGGAAACTGACTTGTACCATTAATGATCGGGGCCCCAGATATAGCATTCCCTCGAATAAATAACATAAGCTTTTGACTACTACCTCCATCATTTTTACTTCTATTAGCTTCCTCCGGGGTTGAAGCTGGGGCCGGAACAGGATGAACAGTCTACCCACCGCTTGCTAGCAACTTAGCCCATGCTGGGGCATCAGTTGACCTAACAATTTTTTCTCTGCATTTAGCAGGTGTATCATCAATTCTAGGGGCAATTAATTTTATTACCACAACCATTAATATAAAACCCCCAGCTGTATCACAATATCAAACACCACTATTCGTCTGATCAGTTCTTGTAACTGCTGTACTACTACTACTTTCACTCCCAGTCCTAGCTGCTGGAATTACAATACTCCTAACAGATCGAAACCTAAATACCTCATTCTTTGATCCGGCAGGGGGAGGAGACCCAATCCTTTACCAACATCTTTTTTGATTCTTTGGTCACCCAGAAGTCTACATTCTAATTCTCCCAGGATTTGGGATTATCTCCCACGTCGTAGCCTATTATTCAGGAAAAAAAGAACCATTTGGTTACATGGGAATAGTCTGAGCTATAATGGCCATTGGTCTATTAGGATTTATTGTATGAGCCCATCATATGTTTACTGTCGGAATAGACGTAGACACTCGTGCATACTTTACATCTGCGACAATAATTATTGCAATTCCAACTGGTGTAAAAGTATTTAGCTGATTAGCTACACTGCACGGGGGATCAATTAAATGAGAAACCCCAATATTATGAGCCCTTGGATTTATTTTCCTATTTACAGTAGGGGGCTTAACAGGAATTGTTTTATCTAACTCATCCCTTGATATTGTTCTCCATGATACTTATTATGTAGTAGCACACTTCCACTATGTATTATCAATAGGAGCCGTATTTGCAATTATAGCAGCCTTTGTGCACTGATTCCCCCTGCTCTCAGGATATACCCTACATAGCACCTGAACAAAAATTCACTTTGGAATTATATTCATCGGAGTCAACTTAACATTCTTCCCACAACACTTCCTTGGCCTAGCAGGAATGCCACGACGGTACTCCGACTACCCAGACGCCTATGCCCTGTGAAATACAGTATCATCTATTGGATCAATGATGTCCCTGGTAGCAGTAATTATATTCCTATTTATTCTATGAGAAGCTTTTGCAGCCAAACGAGAAGTACTACACGTAGAACTAGCATCAACAAACGTAGAATGACTCCACGGCTGCCCACCTCCATATCACACATACGAAGAACCAGCATTCGTTCAAGCCCGATTAGATTAACGAGAAAGGAAGGAATTGAACCTCCATATGCTGGTTTCAAGCCAGCCACATACCCATTCTGTCACTTTCTTAAAGACATTAGTAAAATGTATATTACATCACCTTGTCAAGGTGAAACTGTGGGTTAAACTCCCGCATGTCTTAGACAAATTAATGGCACACCCAACACAACTAGGATTCCAAGACGCAGCATCACCCGTTATAGAAGAACTTCTCCACTTCCACGACCATGCATTAATAATTGTATTCTTAATTAGCACATTTGTATTATATATTATTCTTGCAATAGTATCAACTAAACTTACCAATAAACTCATCTTAGACTCCCAAGAAATTGAAGTCGTATGAACTGTTCTACCAGCCATCATTTTAGTGCTAATTGCTTTACCATCACTACGAATTCTATACCTAATAGATGAACTCAATGACCCACACCTAACAATTAAAGCAATAGGACACCAATGATACTGAAGCTACGAATATACAGATTACGAAAATTTAGGCTTCGATGCATATATAGTACCCACTCAAGATTTAACCCCAGGGCAATTTCGACTCCTAGAAACTGATCACCGGGTAGTAATTCCCATGGAATCACCAACTCGTGTCTTAATTTCTGCTGAAGACGTACTCCATTCTTGAGCAGTACCATCACTCGGTGTAAAAATAGACGCAATTCCAGGACGACTAAATCAAACCACTTTCATAGTCTTTCGTCCAGGAATACACTATGGCCAATGCTCCGAAATCTGCGGGGCAAACCACAGCTTTATGCCAATTGTAATTGAAGCAGTACCACTTGAACACTTCGAAAACTGATCCGCACTTATATTAGAAGACGCCTCGCTAGAAAGCTAATTACTGGACAAAGCATTGACCTTTTAAGTCAAAGATTGGTGACTACCGACCACCTCTAGTGAAATGCCACAACTAAACCCCGGCCCTTGATTTTTAATTTTAGTATTTTCCTGATTAGTCTTTCTAACCATTATTCCCACTAAAATTTTAAACCACATCACACCAAACGAACCAACCTCAGTAAGTGCCGAAAAACACAAAACTGAATCCTGAAATTGACCATGATAGTAAGCTTCTTTGACCAATTCGCAAGCCCATTCTACCTAGGAATCCCATTAATTGCCATCGCAATTACACTGCCTTGAATACTCTTCCCAACTCCAACATCTAAATGAGTTAATAACCGACTCATCACAATTCAAAACTGATTTATTAACCAATTTACAAGCCAACTTATACTACCACTAAATGTTGGCGGACATAAATGAGCACTTCTACTAGCTTCATTAATAATCTTCTTAATTACAATCAATATATTAGGCCTACTACCATATACCTTTACACCAACAACACAGCTATCATTAAATATAGCATTTGCTGTTCCACTATGACTAGCCACAGTAATTATTGGGATGCGAAATCAACCAACTATTGCCCTAGGACATCTCCTACCAGAAGGAACCCCAATCCCACTGATTCCAGTACTCATTATTATCGAAACAATTAGCTTATTTATTCGACCAATCGCTTTAGGAGTTCGACTCACAGCTAACCTAACTGCAGGCCATTTACTAATCCAACTCATCGCCACAGCCGCATATGTTATAGCATCTATCATGCCCGTAGTAGCATTCTTAACTGCCACTGTACTATTCCTACTTACACTACTAGAAGTCGCAGTAGCAATAATTCAAGCATATGTATTTGTTCTCCTATTAAGCCTATACCTTCAAGAAAACGTCTAATGGCCCACCAAGCACACACCTACCATATAGTTGACCCAAGCCCATGACCATTAACCGGAGCTATCGCTGCCCTATTAATAACATCTGGCCTAGCAATCTGATTCCACTTTCACTCAACAACACTAATAACGTTAGGATTAATCCTCCTGCTTCTAACCATATATCAATGATGACGAGACATCACCCGAGAAGGGACCTTCCAAGGCCACCACACACCCCTTGTCCAAAAAGGACTACGATATGGAATAATTCTATTTATTACCTCAGAAGTATTCTTCTTCCTAGGATTTTTCTGATCCTTCTACCACTCAAGCCTGGCCCCAACCCCAGAACTTGGAGGATTCTGACCACCAACGGGAATTATTCCACTAGACCCATTTGAAGTTCCACTCCTAAACACAGCTGTTTTACTAGCATCAGGGGTAACAGTAACATGAGCTCACCATAGTATTATAGAAGGGGAACGAAAGCAAGCCATTCAATCCTTAATACTAACTATTATCCTAGGACTTTATTTTACAGCCTTACAAGCCATAGAATATTACGAAGCCCCATTTACAATTGCAGACGGAGTATACGGCTCAACTTTCTTTGTAGCCACAGGATTCCACGGACTACATGTCATTATTGGATCATCTTTCCTAGCAGTCTGCCTTATACGACAAATCAAATACCACTTTACATCAGAACACCACTTTGGCTTTGAAGCTGCCGCCTGATACTGACACTTTGTAGACGTAGTATGACTATTCCTTTACGTCTCTATTTACTGATGAGGATCATATCTTTCTAGTATTCAAAGCTAGTATAAGTGACTTCCAATCACACGGTCTTGGTTAAACCCCAAGGAAAGATAATGAAATTAATTATTATTATTTTATTTATTACAATAGCACTATCACTAATTTTAGCATTTATCTCCTTCTGACTTCCACAAATAAATCCAGACGCAGAAAAACTATCACCCTACGAATGCGGGTTTGACCCCCTCGGATCCGCTCGACTACCATTTTCTATACGATTTTTTCTAATCGCTATTCTATTTCTTCTATTTGACCTAGAAATTGCCCTTCTCCTACCACTACCATGAGGAGACCAACTCCACAACCCAACAAATACATTTTTATGGGCAATAGCAGTCCTAATTTTACTTACCCTTGGATTAATTTATGAATGAGCCCAAGGCGGCCTAGAATGAGCAGAATAGGGGGCTAGTCCAAAACAAGACCTCTGATTTCGGCTCAGAAAACCGTGGTTTAATTCCACGGCCCCCTTATGACACCCGCACATTTTAGCTTTAGCTCAGCATTTATTCTTGGGCTGATAGGGTTAGCATTCCATCGAACCCACTTACTCTCCGCATTATTATGCTTAGAAGGAATAATATTATCCCTGTTTATCGCACTGGCCCTGTGGGCCTTACAATTTGAGTCAACAGGATACTCAACAGCCCCAATACTTCTTCTATCCTTCTCCGCCTGTGAAGCAAGCGCCGGATTAGCACTACTAGTTGCAACCGCCCGAACTCATGGAACAGACCAACTACAAAACTTAAATCTCCTACAATGCTAAAAGTGTTAATTCCAACAATTATGCTATTCCCAACAATTTGACTTACCCCCTCAAAATGATTATGAACAACTTCAACCACACACAGTCTCTTAATTGCCACCATTAGCTTAACCTGGTTTATGTGGTCAGCCGAAGCCGGTTGAACAGCCTCAAATACCTATTTAGCAACAGACCCCCTATCTACCCCCTTGCTAGTCCTCACCTGTTGACTGTTGCCGCTAATAATTTTAGCTAGCCAAAATCATGTTAACCCCGAACCAATTAACCGCCAACGCCTCTACATCACACTTCTTGCCTCACTACAAACCTTCCTAATTATAGCATTTGGTGCCACAGAAATCATTATGTTCTACATCATGTTTGAAGCCACCCTCATCCCAACCCTAATTATCATCACCCGGTGGGGTAATCAAACTGAACGACTTAACGCAGGAACTTATTTCTTATTCTACACACTAGCAGGATCACTCCCCCTATTAGTCGCCTTACTCCTACTCCAAAATTCAACAGGAACATTATCCTTATTACTAATCCAATACTCACAGCCCATACAACTTACCTCATTCAGTCATAAAATCTGATGAGCCGGCTGCCTAATTGCATTCCTAGTAAAAATACCTCTCTATGGGGTACACCTTTGACTACCCAAAGCGCACGTTGAGGCTCCAGTAGCCGGATCAATAGTACTAGCAGCAGTGCTGCTAAAACTCGGGGGATACGGAATAATACGAATAATAATTATACTAGACCCTCTATCAAAAGAACTTGCTTACCCTTTTATTATTTTAGCTTTATGAGGTATTATTATGACTGGGTCAATTTGCCTACGACAAACAGACTTAAAATCACTAATTGCCTACTCATCTGTAAGTCATATAGGCCTAGTAGCAGGAGGAATCTTAATTCAAACCCCTTGGGGGTTTTCAGGAGCAATCATCCTAATGATTGCCCACGGATTAGTATCCTCAGCCTTATTCTGTCTAGCCAACACAGCATATGAGCGAACCCATAGCCGAACAATAATCCTTGCCCGAGGACTACAAATTATTTTCCCTCTCACTGCAGTATGATGATTCATCGCTAACCTGGCCAATCTTGCACTACCACCGTTACCAAACCTAATAGGGGAATTAATAATCATTACAACATTATTTAACTGATCCCCATGAACAATTTTACTTACTGGCCTGGGCACACTAATTACAGCCGGCTACTCCCTATACATATTCCTTATATCACAACGAGGCCCAGTACCAAACCACATTACAGGACTACAACCATACCACACCCGAGAACACTTACTAATGACTATACACCTAGTACCAGTAATCCTCCTAGTAGCAAAACCAGAACTAATATGGGGATGGTGTTATTGTAAGTATAGTTTAACAAAAATATTAGATTGTGATTCTAAAGACAGGGGTTAAAATCCCCTTACTCACCGAGAAAGTACCGAAAACTGTAAGCACTGCTAATTCTTATACCCATGGTTAAAATCCATGGCTTTCTTACGCCCTTAAAGGATAACAGTTCATCCGTTGGTCTTAGGAACCAAAAACTCTTGGTGCAAATCCAAGTAACGGCTAAAATGACTTTATTCATACACTCATCCCTTCTCCTAATCTTTTTCATTTTAATATACCCGGTAATTACAACATTTAACCCAGAGCAACAAAAACACAAAATATCAAAAATAACAAAAACCGCCGTTAACTCTGCATTCTTAATTAGCTTACTACCTCTTATAATTTTTTTAAATTCAAAAACAGAGGGAATTATTACAAACTGACAATGAATAAACACACAAACATTTGACGTAAACATTAGCTTTAAATTTGACCATTACTCCCTAATTTTTGTCCCCATTGCACTATACGTCACCTGATCAATTCTAGAATTTGCACTCTGATATATACACTCTGACCCCAACATTGACCGATTCTTTAAATACTTACTTACATTCCTAGTAGCAATAATTATTTTAGTCACAGCTAATAATATATTTCAACTATTTATTGGGTGAGAAGGAGTGGGAATCATGTCATTCCTACTAATCGGGTGGTGATATGGCCGGGCAGATGCTAATACAGCAGCCCTACAAGCCGTTATTTATAACCGAGTTGGAGACATTGGATTAATCATAACCATAGCCTGACTTGCAATAAACTTAAACTCCTGAGAAATACAACAAATCTTTGCCCTGTCAAAAAACTTTGACATAACAATCCCACTTATGGGACTTGCCCTAGCAGCAACGGGAAAATCGGCCCAGTTTGGCCTCCACCCATGACTCCCCTCAGCCATGGAGGGCCCCACGCCAGTGTCTGCCCTACTTCACTCAAGCACAATAGTGGTTGCAGGAGTATTCCTACTGATCCGTTTACACCCCTTAATAGAAAATAACCAACTGGCCTTAACAACCTGCCTCTGCCTCGGAGCACTAACCTCACTATTTACAGCCACCTGCGCACTAACCCAAAATGACATTAAAAAAATTGTAGCTTTCTCCACATCAAGCCAACTTGGATTAATAATAGTAACAATTGGGTTAAACCAACCACAACTAGCATTTCTACACATTTGTACACACGCCTTCTTTAAAGCCATACTCTTTCTATGCTCTGGGTCATTTATCCACAGCCTTAATGACGAACAAGATATCCGAAAAATAGGAGGACTTTTCCACATTATACCAGCCACCTCAACATACTTTACAATTGGCAGCCTAGCCCTAACAGGAACCCCATTCCTAGCAGGATTCTTTTCAAAAGACGCAATTATTGAAGCCCTGAACACATCTTATCTAAACGCCTGAGCCCTAACCTTAACATTAATCGCCACATCATTCACCGCAGTATATAGCTTCCGATTAGCATACTTTGTAACCATGGGAACCCCTCGATTCTCATCTCTATCCCCAATCAATGAAAACGACCCCTTAGTAATTAAACCAATTAAACGACTTGCTTGAGGAAGTATCATTGCAGGACTTATTATTACACAAAACTTTTTACCAATAAAAACACAAATTATAACAATACCAATTTTCATAAAAACAGCAGCCTTAATAGTAACAATTATTGGACTACTAACAGCTATAGAACTAACTAATATAACAAGCAAACAAGTAAAAATTACCCCAACAATAAAATTACACCATTTTTCAAACATACTAGGATTCTTCCCAGCAGTGACCCACCGACTACTACCAAAACTTAAACTCACTATAGGACAAGCAGCCGCTACCCAGCTTGACAAAACATGACTTGAAACAATTGGCCCAAAAGGTTTAGCAATAGCACAAATAACTATAGCTAAACATACAAATGACACCACCCGAGGAATAATCAAAACATACTTAACCATTTTCTTATTAACCCTTATCTTAGCCACCCTTACAGCCATAATTTAAACCGCACGCAGAGTACCACGACTCAGCCCTCGGGTTAGCTCTAATACAACAAATAAAGTTAAAAACAGCACCCAGGCACAAATTACTAGCACACCTCCACCAAGTGAATAAATAACAGCTACCCCCCCTACATCCCCACGAAGAACAGAAAATTCTTTCAGCTCATCAATAATTACCCAATAGTCAGCATATCAACCACCTCAAAATAACCCCGCCACTAAACAAACCCCTAATAAATATACCGCTACATAAACTAACACAGATCGACTACCCCAAGCCTCAGGAAAAGGTTCAGCAGCTAAAGCTGCCGAATACGCGAAAACTACTAACATCCCCCCTAGATAAATTAAAAACAAAATTAAAGATAAAAAAGACCCCCCAAAACCAACTAAAACACCACACCCAACCCCAGCCGCAACTACTAAACCAAGAGCAGCAAAATAAGGTGTTGGATTAGAAGCAACAGCAACCAAACCCACAACTAAAGCTATAAGTAATAAAAACATAAAATGAGTCATAATTCTTGCCCAGACTTTAACCGAGACCAATGACTTGAAGAACCATCGTTGTTATTCAACTACAAGAACCACTTAATGGCAAGCCTACGTAAAACACACCCCCTAATCAAAATCGCTAACGAAGCACTAGTTGATCTACCAGCACCATCCAACATTTCCTCATGATGAAATTTTGGATCCCTTCTGGGCCTTTGTTTAATTACCCAAATCTTAACCGGCTTATTTCTAGCCATACACTACACCTCAGACATCTCAACTGCATTTTCATCAGTTATACACATCTGCCGAGATGTAAACTACGGCTGATTAATCCGTAATATACACGCCAACGGCGCATCATTCTTTTTTATCTGCATTTATATGCACGTCGCCCGAGGCCTTTACTATGGATCTTACCTATACAAAGAAACCTGAAACATTGGAGTTGTTCTCTTACTATTAGTCATAATAACAGCCTTCGTTGGATACGTTCTCCCATGAGGACAAATATCTTTCTGAGGGGCCACAGTCATTACAAACCTATTATCTGCCGTACCATATATAGGAGACATACTAGTACAATGAATCTGAGGGGGATTCTCAGTAGACAATGCAACTTTAACACGATTCTTCGCATTTCACTTCCTCCTACCATTTATTGTAGCAGCCATAACAATTTTACACCTCTTATTCTTACATGAAACAGGATCAAATAACCCAATCGGACTAAACTCAGACGCAGATAAAATCTCCTTCCACCCATACTTCACCTATAAAGACCTACTTGGCTTCGCCATTATACTACTAGCCCTAACACTATTAGCACTATTCTCCCCTAATCTACTAGGAGACCCAGAAAACTTCACCCCTGCTAACCCATTAGTTACCCCACCACATATTAAACCAGAGTGATACTTCCTATTTGCCTACGCAATTCTACGATCAATTCCAAATAAACTAGGGGGTGTTCTAGCCCTGCTATTTTCAATTCTAGTACTAATAGTAGTTCCTCTACTCCACACTTCAAAACAACGAGGATTAACATTCCGCCCTATTACCCAATTCCTGTTCTGAACCTTAGTAGCAGATATAATTATCCTCACATGAATTGGTGGTATACCAGTAGAACATCCATTCATTATCATTGGACAAATCGCATCCGTCTTATACTTCGCCCTATTCCTTATTCTAATACCACTAGCAGGATGATTGGAAAACAAAACACTAAAACTAACTTGCCCTAGTAGCTTAGTATTAAAGCATCGGTCTTGTAATCCGAAGATCGGAGGTTAAAATCCCCCCTAGCGCCCAGAAAAGAGAGATTCTAACTCCCACCACTGACACCCAAAGCCAGTATTCTACGCTAAACTATTTTCTGGCCCCGCCGCGCCCCATAATGCTGATTTTATACACTTATATACATATATACAATAACCCCAACATATAGCAATTAGTACATATAACATTAAATTATATACTAAAATGGTATAAACATTTATTATGTTCTAGTATATGTAATGCATTACCGTCTTAACCATAAAGCAAGTACTAAATATGAAGGTATTACATAATACATTAATCCTAAATCACCTTTCCTGGTTTTAAACATTTATTATGGCTTAGTACATATATGTATTATCACCCCTAAATCACCTTTCCTGGTTTTAAACATTTATTATGGCTTAGTACATATATGTATTATCACCATTTCACTATCTTAACCATAAAGCAAGTACTAAATATGAAGGTATTACATAAGCATAATATTAAGACTCACAAATAATATTATTTTAACACGGGTAAATTATTTATTCCCCAAAAAATCGACCTCAAAATTTTCCTTGAATGATCAACTAAAATCCCAAAACACCATATTAATGTAGTAAGAGACCACCAACTGATTTGTATAAAGGTATATCATGCATGATAGAATCAGGGACAAAAATCGTGGGGGTAGCACAATATGAACTATTACTGGCATCTGGTTCCTATTTCAGGTACATAAATTGTAAAATCCCCTATAAGATAATTATACTGGCATCTGATTAATGGTGTAGTACATATGTCTCGTTACCCACCTAGCCGAGCGTTCTTTTATATGCATAACGTATTTCTTTTTTTGGTTTCCTTTCACTTTGCATCTCAGAGTGTAAACTCAAAAATAATATAGGGTTGTACATTTCCTTGCACTGAAATAATATAGGTTAATTATTATAAGACATAACTTAAGAATTACATTAATTTAACTCAAGTGCATAACACATACATATCTTGTTCAGTTTACCCTAATATACTAAGTGCCCCCTCTGGTTTTTGCGCGTTAAACCCCCCTACCCCCCTACGTCCCACAGATCCTGTTATCCTTGTCAAACCCCTAAACCAAGGAGGACTCAAGAACGTAAGTAAGCCAACAAGTTGAAGATATATTTGGCAGCCCATTATATATATATATATATATATATATATATATGCATTAATTTTAACTCATACATAAATTTATTTATATATATAAATACACATAAAACCCAACCAATGCGCAAATCTTTATTAACACTAATCCCGGGACTAGCGTACATTAACACATAAATTTTACACATAAAATTTGTATATATATATATGCACATTAATTTTTAATGCAATTTAAACAAAAGCCTAAAAAGCTATACTAAAAATTTACTAAAAATAACTCGGCACCAAGAATTCCAACATTATTTTCTA